TTCTTGTGATATCCACAATTAGGTATTGTGGAAGACCTAATAAAGTCTTTCTTCGCCGGAAGGTCAGAACAGAACGAGGGAAATAAATTGATCAAAATTGAATGCCATTCATTGCTACGGTTATTCAATATATAAATATAAAATATAAAATTTCCATTTTTGAATCGAGGTTTATAATATAAGACTTATCTGATCTTATCAATTTTTAGAATCTTTTTTTATCAAAAAAATAATGAATTTAGGAGAATATTAAAGATTTCATCGAAAACTTACAGCAGCTTGCCAAACGAAGGCTAAGAGAAAAAAGAGTACAGGTATAATGGGCATAACGTCTACGAGTGGATTGAAAAAGGCATAAGCCTCTGGCAATTTGGCGAAGAAAAAACTACTCGAACAAGGGGTGGGATTAAGACAGATACAGATGAAACTAAAGATATTAAGCATAACAAACATTTCGTTCTTGTGGATTAGATAATTTTATTTTGATTGAGTTACTTTATTTTATATAATATATTTATATAATATAAATTTATAATTTATATAATATAAAAATATAAAAATAAAATTTATATATAAAAAATATAAGGTAAAAAAAAAAAAAAGGATTTTTTGGCATGCCTTTTTTTTTTCTTTGATTGAACTCTCCCAAATAAAAAATCCCTCTTTCCATTCTCATTCAAATGAGAATACAAAGACTTATACTTTCATACAATATCTTAATTGAATTCCATATAATGATCAATTCATTTTTGGATTCTATATCTACATGTATAGAATTCTAGCAATAACATATCACATAGGTATTTGGGCTAGAATTAACGAATAACCAATACTCATATTATATAATTATATATTAATTTCGCTAATATTAGTGTATAATATTAGTGTATTAGTGTTTATTAGTGTCGAATAGAAATCAAAATGGGGCGTGGCCAAGCGGTAAGGCAGCGGGTTTTGGTCCCGTTACTCGGAGGTTCGAATCCTTCCGTCCCAGATCGTTTCTACCAGAAACGGGCAAATTGGATCACAATGTATCCGACATTAAACAGAAAATTGTTAATATTAAATTAAATAGAACGAACAGTCTGTCGTTCTGAATTCTTAATTCTTAAGAATGATTCTTAAGAATTGATTTAGTTTCTTACAAACATAATCAAGTGTCAAATGCGGTTGGAAATACATATTTTGATTTTTTTTTTGTTTTACTTAATTTTTAAATCTTTGATACTCGAAGAAGTGTGAGAAATCGATACTATCGAGAAACTTCCAACTCGTGGATCATTGGAATAGTTTATTTGATTCAAAATTTATTTTATTCCAGGATTGGGAATCCATTAAGGGCCTTTCTTTGAGATTTATAATTTATTTATTCGAGAAAAATGAGATCCTTGCTGAGCCTTCTCCGAAAATACTTAATCTATCTAAAATACTTAATCTATCTATAGTACTCATTTATCTATAGATATAGATAAATGAGTACTATAGATAGATAATATAGACTATAATGGACTATACTCTCGTACCGGCTATAGGCTATATATATATAATGTATAATTATATATATATATATAATATATACCCAGATATACTGGTTGAGCCAATGACTATTCATGATTTCATATTGAATCAATTCCATATCGGTTCGAAATTAAATTAGAGAAATTTTATGGTAAAACTTCGTTTGAAACGATGTGGTAGAAAGCAACGTGCGACTTGAAGGACATGATCGACTGTGGATTCTTACATCCACCATTTTCTATAAGAATGAAGATGCTCTTGGCTCGACATATTTTGTTCTGTTCTACTAGGAACCTAATTTGTGTTGGGTTCTAATCTAAATAGTACATGATGAAGCTCGAGCAGAAAGTATTGATTCATTTCATTTAGTGGGGGGAAGAATCTAGGGTTAGTGACAATCAAAACCAATAAGTTGAACCAACTTTGTAAGTATATCCTCCATATATAATCCATATATAAATCGAAATAAGGTTCAAATTCAAACAAGTTTGAAATAAAGTAAGATTTGTCGGAATTGGTAAAACTATTTCGATCAACAAAAGTGTATTACAGGGGAATCAATTGTTCGTATTTTTTTCCATAGTAAGAAAAAACAAACAAAAGGTATGTTGCTGCCGTTTTGAAAGGAGTAAGGATCACCGAAGTAATGTCTAAACCCAATGATTTCACAAAGCAAGGATAAAGGATTCCGGAACAAGGAAAGATTATTTTCAATTGTCTCAACAATTGGATCAAAATGCAGAATAAACATAAATTCGAGGCGAGACAAACAAAAGAGGTTAGAGACGACTCAATAAAATAAATGTCTAAAGATTTCCCTTCGAACTCTTTCAGAATTATTCGACTTGAGTTATGAGTACGAATGAGATCTCTTTTTCTTACGTAAGGAAGAAGAAAAAGCCACTTTAATCATAGTCTAATTCATGATTTTATGGATCCATTTGCTATTATATACAGAAATGAGAATCATTTTTTCTCGAGCCGTATGAGGAGAAAACCTCCTATACGTTTCTAGGGGGGGCATTGTTTATTTATATCTATCCCAATGAGCCATCTATCGAATCGTTGCAATTGATGTTCGATCCCGAAGAGACGGAAGAGATCTTCGAAAAGTGGGTTTTTACGATCCGATAAAGAATCAAACCTATTCAAATGTCCCCGCTATTCTATATTTCCTTGAAAATGGCGCTCAACCCACAGTCACTGTTCATGATATTTTTAGGAGGGCAGAATTATTTAAAGAAGGAATCTCGAATTAATTGTTAATTTAATTATTTTATTTAATTCATTAAATTAAAGTATCTAAAGTAAAAATAGTAAAAATATTAAATAAAAAAAAAAGAGGGTAACTAGCATCCATCTTTGTGTAATTATTTACACAGAATTTTATCTTTTCTTGGTCTATTCATACTTATTTAGTTTTTTATTGTGGAATTTTAATTTACCAGCAAAGACGGGTAAATTTTGCTTATTGTACCTCTATTGATTAAATGAACTCGAGATTTTTCTCTAACCCGTCTTTTTTTCATTCAAATTTATTATTTATGTTGTGCCAATCCAACGCAAGACCTTATTTGATTTACTTAATTTGTTTTATGAGCATTCTATTCATATTGACAATGACGTATTGAACAAATATAATTCAATCATAGATAAATGGATCTGTTTATCCCTACCCCATATTATATTGATTTTTCCTTCACATCTGTCAAATGATGTGTTGACAGATTTACTGTCAGACAAGACGTATTTTATTAATGAAAATGAAAAAAAAAAATGGGTCAAGGTTTTGATTTTGACAAGGTCCCGCAGGACAATCCAATTCATTTTTTTCGATCGTATCTATATCGTATCTATATATTTATCCGGGTTGCTAACTCAATGGTAGAGTACTCGGCTTTTAAGTGCGACTATGATCTTTTACACATTTGGATGAAGCAACGAATTCGTCCAGACTATTGGTAGAGTCTAGAGGACCACGACTGATCCTAAAAAAAAAAAGGTAATGAAGGAAAAAACAGCATGTCGTAATAAAATAGAACTTTGAATTTATCCTTAACAGGATTGTTTTAAGTTATAAAATATTGTTTTTATTTTTGGAAGGGGACAAAATAAATTCACATTTAATTTTGGTCTAGTGAATAAATGGATAGAGTTCTATAGCCCTAATTCCTAATTCTAGTAAAACAAAAAGCAACGAGCTTATATTCTTAATTTGAATAATTACCCGATCTAATTAGACGTTAAAAATAGATTAGTGCCCAATGCGGGGAGGGAAAGGGTTTTCCTGTGAGTGAATCATTGATTCTTATTCTTTTTTTTATAAAAAAAAAAAAAATCCTAATTATAATTATATTATTTTATATGTAGAAATTGGAGATGGATGTGTAGAAGAAATAGTATACTGATAAAGAGAATCTAATTTTTTCCAAAATCAAAAGAGCGATTGGGTTGCAAAAATAAAGGATTTTTTACCCTTTTGTAATTATAATGAAGATAAACCGATTGTATAGTATATAAAAGGGGAAGAAAGAGATCCTGTTGATTGGACTCCAGACCTCCGGGGTATATCTTTTTTTTTTTCTATTTCTATATATATTATACATATACATAATATAATATATATACCTTGATACCTTGATATATATACCTTGTTCGGACCATATTGCACTATGTATCATTTGATAACCCAAGAAATGCCCCTGGTGTCTCTGTTTCAAGTCGAAAAATTTAATAAATGGAAGAATTACAAGGATATTTCAAAAAAGATGGATCTCGGCAACAATACTTCCTATATCCGCTTCTCTTGCAGGAGTATATTTACACACTTGCTCATGATCATGGGTTAAATGGTTCGATTTTTTACGAACCCATGGAAATTTTTGGTTCTGACAATAAATCTAGTTCAGTACTTGTAAAACGTTTAATTACTCGAATTTATCAACAAAATTATTTGATTTATTCGGTTAATAAATCTAACCAAAATCGATTCGTTGAGCACAATAATTATTTTTATTCTCATTTTTTTTATTCTCAAATGGTATCAGAAGGTTTTTCAATAATTGTAGAAATTCCATTCTCACCGCGATTAGTATCTTCTACCGAAGAAAAAGAAATACAAAAATCTCATAATTTACGATCTATTCATTCAACATTTCCCTTTTTGGAGGACAAATTATCTCATTTAAATTATGTGTCAGATATACTAATACCCTATCCCATCCATCTGGAAATTTTGGTTCAAACCCTTCAATGCTGGATTCAGGATGTTCCCTCTTTACATTTATTGCGACTCTTTCTTCATAAATATCATAATTTGAATAGATTTATGACTCTGAATAAATCTATTTACGTTTTTTCAAAAGAAAATACAAGACTATTTCGCTTCCTGTATAATTCTTATGTAGCTGAATGCGAATTTTTATTAGTTTTTCTTCGTAAACAATCCTATTATTTACGATCAACATCTTCTGGAACCTTTC